AAACTTAATTAAATTAGTAAGGGGTATAACTCCGACACTTAGATGGATAAGTATGTATCATGATCTATAACTAGAATAGAATACTGAATATGTATGTCGACCCATATCAATTAATTTGTAGAATATATACTCATACAAATTACTCATGTGCCAGGAACCAGATTTGAACTGGTGACACGAGGATTTTCAGTCCTCTGCTCTACCAGCTGAGCTATCCCGACCATTCACGACGCATCATCCTCATTTTATTTTAATATAGTACTTGGGTCTATGTCAATTAAAAAACGAAAAGATATTCCAAAGTATTATCCAGGCCCTGGTAGAATTTCTTGTATCTTCAAAAAGAAAACCTTGTAAGTTTCAATACAGTACAAATAATATAAATAATGATATGGATTGTTAATTATTTTAATTTAATACATTATTCAAAGATGCTCATTTGCATTTGTACACGTATCATATATATCACACACAAGGCTTATGATGTGATAAGAAAAAAAATTTCCGCTCAGATCGGTTTGTGAATGAAATAGTAGAGTGAGAATCACTGCGAACCATAACCAATTTTGAGTCACTAACAAAATAAAATGAGAAGATAAATAATTAGGGAGGCAACCAGGTCTTTTTGGGGATAGAGGGACTTGAACCCTCACGATTTCTAAAGTCGACGGATTTTCCTCTTACTATAAATTTCATTGTTGTCGATATTGACATGTAGAATGGGACTCTATCTTTATTCTTATCCGATTAATCAATTCTAAAAAAAAAAAAGATTTATCAGACTATGCTGGAGTGAATGATTTGATCAATGAATATTTATTTCATTTTTCAATTTTGATTTTGAATCGATTCACAAAAATTCTTTCATTTTTCATATAAATAGATAGAAAAAAATTATAGAACCGGTTGGAGTCATCATTAATCATTTTTAATCATTTGGCGATAGTATTTCAGTAAGTATACATATGTATATAGGTTTATCTTTCATCCTTTCGGAAGTTTCGATGGAAGGATTCCTTTACGAACACAATGCAGCCAACTCCATTTGTTAGAACAGCTTCCATTGAGTCTCTGCACCTATCCTTTATTTATTCTCGCTTTCTGAAACCTTGTTTGTTTTCATAAAACGGGATTTGGCTCAGGATTGCCCATTTTTAATTCCAGGGTTTCTCTGAATTTGAAAGTTATCACTTGGTAGGTTTCCATACCAAGGCTCAATCCAATTAAGTCCGTAGCGTCTACCAATTTCGCCATATCCCCCTTTTTTTTGTGATGTGATTAGGATCACATCATGATGCCGTTTACCCTTTTTTGTTCATTTCCATTTATATTATGCTGGAACCGTTGAATTGATTAGATATCGATTCCTGTATTGAAAAGTGTTTTCTCCGATTTGATTTTGTATCTATCTTCTTTCATCTCTATTGGAGACCATACTTGGTCCAACCAGAAATTCAATATAGATATATACCACATAACATATATCTATTATAATATATTATATATATACATGTCCCAATTTCTATGATTTTCTATCATTTTTAGTGTGCAATTTTGAATACTTGAACGGTCGATTCTTTTTTTTTTTCGTCTTAGGTTTCGCCTTTCCGAATGAAACCCTAGGAATGTTTCATTATGGTCGTCTGGATTGCACTTTTCTCCTCTTATCCTTTTCTTAGGGCAGATCATAATAAAAAAAAACGACAAAGGGCAATTTAGTATTATTAATTTCAAATTTCATTAATAGCCATAACTAATCGAATGGATATAATTAATCAATTAATCATTCCGTTAATTTATATATTAATGAAATTATTTCAAATTATATAAATTCTCTATTTTCGCTTTCAAATAGATATAATAATTAATTAATTATATTAATATATTATACGATTATAATATACAATAAATATACAATAAGATTCTAACTTAATTACTAGATTATATTCCTAACTTTAGGTACAAAATTCTATTTCAAATTCTAAATCTAAATAAATATCTAGAACTAAAAAACCATGTACTAAAATATTTTATTTAGAATTTATATAGTTTTATTTTTATTTTATATAGTAAAATATCAAAAAACAATATTAAAAAATAGTAAAGGAAATATTAAATATGGAATAGTAAAAAAATATTCGTCTCTAATTAAACAAATCAAGATATTTATTATTGATAAACATATATTTGAGAGATAGATCTAAATTAATATATCAAAATGAAATATTTTTGAAAATTAGATTTTCCATTCTTATTCGTTTCTATAGTTGAATTTTTCTACATTTATATCTATATCATATTTATTATGAAATAATTAAGAATAAACAGTTAAGATCTCAACAGCAGTAGTTTACTAAATTAGTATACGTGTACAATTTATGTTATGTGAGCCCGCTTAGCTCAGAGGTTAGAGCATCGCATTTGTAATGCGATGGTCATCGGTTCGATTCCGATAGCCGGCTTTTCTCCATTTGTTTTATTTTTTAGATAATTGATAATA